TTCCCAGAGAATTGGGGGGGGGGGTAGATAGGTCTTAATCAGCAACGGGAGATATTCATTTAAATATCTGTGTCTGTCCGAATCTCATTAACAACGAATCAAGTTACATATGTAACCGATGTTTTTTTGACCTTTTTAGGTATTTCGTGTTTGGCTCTAATGAATAATTGTAAATCTATGTAACGATTGAGATGGGGTAATTCATATATTTTAGTCACTTTATGCCAAGATTGCAGAAAGATTACTTAATTCCAGGTTAAACAAAAAAAAATACATATAAAATGAGGAAATGCTTAGTTTAACTTAAATTGTTATTATTCGATTTCGTTCTATTTCAGTGACAACGTTCAGTGACAACAGCCTTTCCATTTTTGTTAAAAAGAAATGTAATCCCTTAAATCTTAAATATTGAAATTATAGAATATCCATAACATAGAATATCCATAACAGTGACAGTTGTTCAGTCTATCTGATAGATACGAAAAACCCCTACTCGTTCATCTGATTAATAAAATAAGAATCGAAAGAATAAGGACCTAAATATTCTCTTATATCAGTCTTTTTTATCCATCCCACGAAAAAAAATTGGGTTTCTTGTTCAATCTATTTATCGGCTTTAAATCATTGATGATTCAATTCGAAAAGAAAGAGATATTTCTCTTTTTTTATGATGATCAAATGTAATCTTTACTGTAAAACTTTATTCCAATAATGATGTCGAAATAGGAAACTTTTTCGATTATAAAAATTTTGAATGATTCCTTATGAGTTGAATCTTTGGTATTCAAAGAAGTAGCAGATGGGTCAATCTCTTCTATTGAGTCACTTGAAGATGCAGGGTTAAAAAGAATTTATTTATTCGTGTTATTTATGTTAGTTATGTTATTTCTATATTTATTTCTGTTAGTTTGTTTTTTTTTATAAAAAAAGTTGCATTCATACAATAAAAGGTGGGGTCTTGCTAAGATTCCTTCAGAAAAATCTTTACCATCTATGTTCTATGTATAGAAGAAAAAAGGTATAGATTAATATGTGTATGTACCGACTGAACCAATGACTATTCATGATTCCATAATTGAATCAATTCCATACTGGCTCCAAATTAGAGGAATGTTATGGTAAAACTTCGTTTGAAACGATGTGGTAGAAAGCAACGTGCGACTTGAAGGACACGATCCGGTGTGGATTCTTATTCTTACATCCGCCATTTTATATAGGAATGAAGGTGCTCTTGGCCCGACATCGTTTGTTCTGTTCCACTAGAACCCCTCTTTTGTTGGGTTGTAATGTAAATAGTACATGATGGAGCTCGAGTAGTAAAGTATTGATTCAGCTTTCAGGGGCAAGGATCTAGGGTTAATGCCAATCAATAAATTGGAACAACTTCGTAAGTATATCATCAATATAGAAATCGAAAGGATCCGATTCGGGCAAGTTTTCAATTCAAAAGGAAATTTTGTTGGAATTGATAAAACTCTTTCGATTCAAAGTGTATCACGGGGAATCAACCATTCGTATGATTCTTTGATAGAAAGAAATCACAAAAGGGGTATGTTGCTGCCATTTTGTTGGAAGGATTAAGAAGCACCGAAGTAATGTCTAAACCCAATGATTTAAAACAAAGAAAAAGGATCCCAGAACAAGGAAACGCCGTTTCCATTGTCTCAATAACTGGATTAGAATAAAGAATCAAAATCAAAATAGATGATTGTATTTTAAACGAGACAAACAAAAGGGGGGTTAAAGACCATTCAATAAATGAAATAAATTGCTTAAAGATTTTATTTTCTTTTGAGCTATTTGAGAATTATCCAACTTGAGTTATGAGTACAAATGATTTTTTCTTTTTTTTTTAGGAAGAACAAAGAAAAATATGAGTGAAATCCTAGTCTAATTTATTTTATCAACCCTTTTGCCATACATTAGAATTCTATACATAGACAAAACCTCGAATCATTTTTTCTCGAGCCGTACGAGGAGAAAACTTCCTATACGTTTCTAGGGGGGGTCTTCTTCATTTACTTACATCTATCCCAATGAGCCGTCTATCGAATCGTTGCAATTGATGTTCGATCCCGAAGAGAAGGAAGAGATCTTCGGAAAGTGGGTTTTTATGATCCGATAAAGAATCAAAGTTGTTTAAATGTTCCCGCTATTCTATATTTCCTTGAAAAAGGCGCTCAGCCTACAGGAACTGTTCGGGATATTTTAAAGAAGGCGGAGGTTTTTAAGTAACTTTGCCCTAATCAAACGAAATTAAATTAAGGAAATAAAAAAGGGGGCATCGTATAAAATTTTGTATAACTTTTCTATACTTTGTTTTTTATTTCCCCCCCTTTTTTGCGCTCTATTCGTATCTATTTATCATTGCTTCTATAGAATCTACTATTTTATAACGACAAAACCCCAGTTGGTTGATCCTAGAAATGTAAAATTCTGGCATTTCCTTCAATTGGGCGGTTTTCGTTGGAACTTTACTAACACGTAATAAACAAGGAAT